TAAGGACAAACAATTAATTTAGGATGAAAGACTAGGATTTCTTATAAAAATTTGATTGGAGTAATTACATTGAAAATCATGTTGGGGACCCATAGGGTCCCGGGTGATCCATAGGACCCCCCGGGTCCGATTCGTTGGATCACCCCTTTATCAGCCCTTACCTGCCAAAAAGGGGAAAAAGAAAAAACGGAAACCAAAAGGGAATCAGCGGAATCCAAAGAATTCCCGGGGACCCCCCGTTCGGGGGTCCTTCCGTACCCCTTTTTGGCGTGGGGGAGAAAAAAACTGGAAACTGAAACATCTTAGTACCAGAATAAAAAATCAACCGAGATCCCAAAAGTAGTGAGAACGAAAATGGGGAAATTTATCGAACAAAGAGGGTAAATATTTAACAGTCCCGTAGATAGAACATATGAAAAAGGAGAAAACTAGGGCCTACCATTGAAAAAAATGGGGGGGACCCTTCGGGTCCCCGAAAAAATAGACGTCAATTGGGGCCCCGCCCCCTTTTTCAAAAAAAAAAGAAATACCGATAGTGAAATAGTACTGTGAAGGAAAGTTGAAAGAGAGTTGAAATAGAACCGGAAATCCTAAAAAAAAAGCAGTAGGTCTATAGAGCCTGCGTACCTTTTGCATAAGTGGTTCGCAAGTTTTTAATTTGGCAAACTTGAACCGTAAGGTTGAGGTGTTACGAAAGTGAAAAAAAGTCAAATGAACCCGAAACCAAGTGATCTACCCCTGATCTGGCGTGGGCGAAGGGTCCAAAAGGGCTCCGTGCCGCGGCCTAACCGGTGGATGTGGCAAAATCCTCGGATGAATTGGGGGTAGTGGTGATACGCCAATCGCACTTGGATATAGCTGGTTTTCTGCGAAAACTATCTAAGTAGTGCCGACACTCCCTTTTTGTCGAGTCAGACATAGGACGATAAGGCCCTTTGTCTAATGGGAAACAACCCAAATCATTAGTTAAGGACATTAATAAACCTAAAACCACTTGTGTAACTTAAAAGTAAAGTGTGTAGTTTCGACCTACAAGATAAAGGTGCAATTCCTTTCACAAGTTAATTTAGTCGAAAAAATCCCTCTAAAGAAAACCAATGGTAGCTGCTTATTTTGATCAATTTAATATTATTCCTATTTTTTCAATTTGAGTATATTTTTTATCTTTTTGAATTAATGGAGAGTTTTTTTGTTTTACTAATACTTTTTTTATGATGAGTTTTGCTGTCTTTCTTTTTTATACCATCACAAAAAATAACAATACTTTAGTTCCAAATCGTATTTTAGTAGGATTTGAGCTTATTTTTGCACATTTTTATACCGTTTTAAAAGATAATTTAGGTGATAAAGGTGGAAATTATTTAGCATTTGTATTATCTTTATTTATTTTAATTCTTTTTGGAAATGGATTAGGACTTTTTCCATATGTGTTTACTCCTACAGTTCATATGGTGATAACATTAGGTTTATCTTTTGCAATCATCGTGGGAACAACACTTGCGGGTTTAATAACCTTTCGTTTTAATTTTTTTAGTATTTTAATGCCACAAGGAGCTCCTTTAGCTTTGGCCCCCTTATTAACAATAATTGAAACATTAAGCTATATTTCTAGAGCTATCTCTCTTGGTGTTAGATTAGCTGCTAATATTAGTTCAGGACATCTTCTTTTTAGTATTATTGCCAGTTTTGCTTGAAAAATGTTTAATTCTGGTATTTTAATTGGCTCTTTTGTACCCTTTGCAATTTTGATTTTTGTAACAATATTAGAAATGGCAGTCGCTATTATTCAAGCTTATGTGTTTACTTTATTAACTATTGTTTACCTTAGAGATACTGTTGAGCTACATTAAAAATAGACATGATGGACGATCCTATGAATAGGACCCGCTTCTCAAGGGGAACCTTAAGGTTCCCCCTTTTTGGCCCCGGCGATCTCCTCTCCTTTTTATTTGCAGGAGATTAGGTTATAGGTAAACTCTTAGTCTTCAAAACTATCATAATCGGTTCAAATCCGGTATCTCCTGTTTCCATCCTTATAATATGTAAAGAAAATAGAAATAGATATAGGATTCCAAAGGAAGGACCCGTTTCTCGGGTCCTTCCTTTTTGCTGTCATGGCGAAATTTGGTAGACGCGAAAGATTTAAAATCTTTTCGAAAAATCGGTGAAAGTTCAAGTCTTTCTGACAGCCATTGGGGACCCCCTTTTCGGTCACCCCCCGCCCCGGGCGGGCGCCCTTCGGGGGTCCTTCCTTTCCCTCTGATTCCCCCCTTTTGAGGTTGTAGTTTAATTGGTAGAGCTACGGCTTGTCGAGCCGTACGGTAGGAGTTCGACCCTCCTCAATCTCGATTTTTTAAACTTAAATATTTTATTGATCACTGTATTTACCTAGATAAAGGGTTTTCCTCTATCAATTGTTTTCTATTCCCGGTTTTTTACAGTTTTTGGGTTTTTCCTAACTCTTTGGTTTTTCTAGCTTCTATAGTTCAAAGGTAGAACAATTGGCTTCTATCCAATCAATAAGAGTTCGATTCTCTTTAGAAGTTTTTGGGGGTAGATCACCCCGGTTTTTAGAAAAAGAAAAAAAAGTTATTATCTTAAAAATCGGGGGGGATAAAACATCGTGGGTTGTAGATGTTTTCCCCCGTTGTACTACCATAATACACTTGTTGTTGGGTCCTTTTTATTCTTTTATATTCCTGTCCCCCCCTTCATCACCTATAGAGGATATTTTCTGGTCTTTTTTGGGATTTTTATAAAAACGTCTAAGTCGTATGCTCGATGAAAGGGGGGAAAAAGAGAGAACCCTTCGGCCCCTCGCAGGGGGCGGGGGCCGGGAATATGAGAAAAGGACCCTAAAAACAATAGGAATAGGAATAGGATCTGTAGACCTTTTATAAAGGAATAAGACGATAATATGATAAGGAACCGAAGATCCAAAATAGAGGAATAAGACGATAAGGAAGCCCAGGGGAGGGCTGACGAGATGAAAGAAATGCATCTAAGAGAGGATATTTTATTTATAATACTATCAAGTATTACTGTAATAGCTGCTATAATGACAATAAGGGGAGGAATAGGAAACCCAACCACAACAGCAGTGACACCAACCAACACAAACAATTTTCTAACATCTGTATTTTGATTAATATTGACATTTATTGGTAGTTCAGGTCTTTTTATTGTATTAGGAATGGAATTTTTGGGATTAATTTTTTTAATCGTATATGTTGGCGCTATTTGTATTATTTTTTTATTTGTAATAATGATGATACCAGGAGAAAAGGAGAGAAAAAAAGGAGAAGAAACGGGACGAATAGGGACCCCAGCAATAGGGATATTAATAGGAGGAATTTTGGCAGCGGAATTAGCTTCAGCCGTACCAGATTCAATTATAAAAAATTATGAATTAACAAACATATTAAGTGATAGAAATAGGGATAAATCGGGTTTAATAGGGTCAGAAAAAGAAAGTATAACCACTGGAATAAAAAATAATATCGAAACAGGGTACCCTTACGATTATTTTGATTATTTTTTAACTTTAAATGGTTCAGGAGGGACAAATATGGAAGCAATAGGAAAAGTATTATATATAAATTATTATTATGCTTTTATATTAGTTAGTTTTATATTATTAGTTGCTATGATCGGAGCTATTGTTTTAGGTCTACAATCATCTGACGAAAACTAGACATTCTTGGGGGCGGGCCGGCTATTCGTTCTTTTCCCCCTATACTTTATATTATAGTAAAACCGAGATTGAAAAGAATTGAACTTTTATCATTCAAGTTAACAGCTTGATGTTTTTCCGATTAAACTACAATCTCGGTTATATTAAACATCTTTTTTGTATTGAACAGGATTTGAACCTGTGGGGGGGCTTAATATGCCCCCGCCGCTTAGCAAGCGGCTGCTTTGAACCTTACTTAGCTATCAATACCCTTGGGGCGCCGACGGTCGGCTAGCTAGCGCCCTTTCCATTCAGATCCACTCTTTTCCTCATTTTCTGTTTTAAGAGAGATGGGATTTGAACCCACATCCATTAGATTAAAAGTCTAATGCTCAACCAATTAAGCTACTCTCAAGGTTACTTTTAGGATCCTTTGGTTTTTAAACTTATTTTCCTTATCCCGGTTAGTTTGGGTTTGGTCTTTGAAAACTCGAACACTCAATTTAAAAAGGTTTTTTAATATCTCCTAAATTAGATTATAAAAACAGAGGAAAATGAAGAAATTAGAAAATCCAGAAGTATTGGCAAAGATAGGAATGGAAAAAACATCTTAAAAAGAAGCCACTTTAAAAAATTGTTGAAAGGCGAAACTCTACAAATTGAAAAGGAAATATTTGAACCAAACTTAAAAGATGGAAATGAAGTAATTAAAAAGAGAATAATAAGGGTAAGTCCAACCTCTCTATCTCCAAAACCAAAAAAGATATAGAGGTTGGCTGATAGATATTTTCCCTGATTAGGACTTGTTTGGGATTCATAAAATTTTATATGAAATTTGTTACAACACTTATCTGGCTTATATTTTTTTCAATGTTCTAATATGATCTATATAACACTAAAATGATAGAGATAAGAAATGATAGGTCTATCCAAAATTCACATCATTAACTCATGACACATCTGTTAGCATTAGTGTTTACATGGGTAGAATAACGCATTTTATATAAATTTTCATTTTTTACAATGAAAACCCTAGACGGGGGCCCCCCTAAAATGATCTTTTTTTTGATTGTAATATGATATCTTGGCCGTCTACATTGAACCCCCTCTCCAAATAGTTTAATTTTTTTAGATTAGAGGTGCCAAGGAAACATTGATTGTATTTATATAAACCAACGGGCGCCTACGGCGCGGAAAATATAAAAACCATCCAAACCAACATAAACGGGATAAGGAAAAGGGGGAGCCCGGGCGATCCGAAGGATTGGTAAAACCGAAGGTCCGATCCGAAGGATCTTTTTCTTTTAACCCCCAATGTGCCTTTGTAGGATAACAGGTTAATTCAGCTGTTTTGTAAACAGTCAAATGTGGGTTCAAGTCCTGCCAAAGGCAAAAAGGGTATTGATAGCTAAGTCCGGTTCAAAGCGTCTGCCTTGAAAGCAGACCGGCGCGGAAAGCGCCCACGCGGGTTCGAATCCTGCTCAATACTATCTACTAAAATATAAAATCGGGTAGAGAAGAATTGAACTTCTATCATTCAAGTTATGAGCTTGATGTTTTGCCGACTAAACTACAACCCGGACCTATCCATAGGGGGAATTGCACCCCCATTTTCTACTTGGAAGGCAGACATTTTACTATTAAACTATATGGACAGCGGCGCCATTGGCGCCCTTGGAATTATGAGGATTTAGGACCCCCAACTATATATGGTAATTCATTATAAGTATGATGTTCTGGTGGTGTTTTTAAGGTTCATTCTAATGTATCAAAATGTGTAGATTGACAAGAAAAGGGGGTTAAAGGACCTTTAGCAAAAATATTTATGTCAAAGGGTTCTTCTCTGTAGTAAGCATCAAATATTACAACTACAAATCAAATTACTGCTATTATTGATATTATTGACCCAAATGAACTTATTTGATTAAAATCTTCAAAATTATCTGGATAATCTGCATATCTTCTTGGTAATCCAGCTAAACCTAAAAAATGTTGAGGAAAAAAAGTAATATTAACCCCAACAAACATTAATCAAAAGTGTATTAAACCATATATATCTTTATATGCATAACCTGTTATTTTCCCAAATCATAAATAAAATCCCCCAAATATTGCAAAAACTGCTCCCATTGATAGTACAAAATGGAAATGCGGAAAAATATAGACAAAAGAGAAAGAAAAGCCAAAAATTTAGCTAAAAAGCAAAAATTTGAAAGGGGGGGGGATCCTACGGATCCCCCCCTCCTTCCTCTAATCCCTAAAAGTCTATTTTAAAAACGGACTATATAATATTCAAAATTATTGGTCAGGGTCATTTAAGCCCTGCTCGGATTTAAATTTTTAACAAAAGGAACTTTACTCCCAATTAGGATTTAAATAGCTTATTCAATCTATAACAAAATCTGAGTATTTTCGGGGCCCGACTGGGCCCCTGGTGCTTTATCACGTCTTCCAACGTCCATAAATTATTTTATTTTTAGACATCTAGCCCATTTAAAATTTCAGTATAAAGGGTTGTTTTTACGTAATTATAAATTGGCATCATATTTCTTACAGTATCAAAGCTATATCTTACTGAACAAAAATACTTTCCCCTCATCTAAATTAATTTTTAAAAGGGTTTGCTTTTTGCAATTGCCCCCTTCTAAAACTTGAGAAAGGTCTAACATATTGCTCTCTTGATAGTCTCTGAACTCTAAATAGCCCAACGTGTAAACAATACTACCGTCTGTATCAATTTACCCCGCTAAATAAGCACTATCTCTTTCTATAGTATAATTAGCAGGATTAAATTAAAAACTAAAAGATTGGCAGGCGAAACAATTAGAAACTTTTAAATGCATATAACCATTAACCAAGTTTAATATTTTTTTGATATCGTTGGAATTATAACAAATAAAAGAAGATGTTGTTGGTGGACTACTTTTATTTTACCACATTGAATTAAATATTTAAAACGGTTTAAAACATTTAAGTCTCGATTACTCATTTTTATGTCAATAGAACTTACAATTTTTGGATTTTGATTTTTATTTATTATATAACCATCACCATCAAAAATACCAGCTAATCATTCAATATCCTTTAGAGGATCATAAAATTTTGAAAAAGATTATGTGAAAAAGAAACCAAGCTTTTTATTATTTAGAAGAAAACTATTCTGAGCCAAAAATAAAAATTTTATAGCAGTCATGTAATTATCTCGTAAGGTGAAAAAACAGATAAAGAGCTGGGCTTTTCCTTTTATTAAAACACCGGATTATATCCTATAAGGGGAAACACCCTAAAAATTTAGAAATGTACGTATAGTCTCTGAGGAATCAAAAAGTGAGTTTCCTGCTGATTAACTAAAAACAAAAAGATTATGACTTTTAAGAGACGGGTACCATAAGGGAAAACTAACACGACACGATACGACCCAACCAAAAAAGTACTAATTGAAAAAAGTATTTCCAGCATATAGTACATTACAGAAAGAACCTTACGGAAAAAATGGCCCAAAAAAGCAACTACATAATAAGTATCATGTAATAAAATATCAAGAGAACTATTGGAAAGAACGATACCAGTTAAACCACCAATAGTAAATAAGAAAATAAAACCTAAAGCCCACGCCATCGGAGTGGTAAAAATTAAATTGCGACCACTACCACTAATAGTAGCTAATCAACTAAATATTTTAATTCCAGTTGGAACCGCAATAATCATTGTTGCTGCTGTAAAATAAGCTCTTGTATCAACGTCCATTCCTACAACATACATGTGATCAAAAAAAAGGGATCCAAAGGATCCCGGGGATCAGGCCTATATCTTCACCTAAAAAAGCGGGTTTCCGACTTTTTTGGGGCCCCTTTGGCCCTCAGAGTCGGTTTTAATTAGGGCTTCGCATCTAGTCTCTGAAGAAGGATATGGTACAGAACCTGGATTTCCTTCTTGCGTATTTTCCCAATGGGCGGGGGGCGCTAGCTAGCCAGCCAGCCGTCGGCGGGGGGACGGGGGCGACCCTTCGGATCGCCCGGTCCCCCCCCCCCCAAATAAAAAGGGCCCTTTTCAAAAAGGGCGCTCTTTTGGGGTCGTTATGATCTTTTTAGCGATTTTGTTCTATCGCTGTCATTACCTAAAAATTGGGGGTTTCCACGCATACGGCGAAGTAAGGGTCGTCGGTCTCACGACCGACGACGGCATCTTTTTGCCAATATGAAGGGAGAGGGGAGGCGCGCCTATGGCGCGGCTCCCCCCACTCTCCCTAGGGACTATATCTTCGGAATCCAAGGATTCCCTATGACATATAGTCTCTGGGCTTCGGATTCTATGGATCCCTAGCTGCTGATTGACCCTTCATTAATGTTTTTTGAGCTACGGGGGAGGAGCCCGCCCGGGCGCCCTTCGGGCTCCCTCCGTTTACAAAATCAATGAAAAAGGGGGAAAAGGGCCCCTTATAGTACTTTATTTTGGGGCCGTTTTTCGGGTATTCCAGCATATAGTCATATAGAAAAGGGCCCTTACGGGCCCTTTGAGCCCATAAAAGCTCAAACAATAAATCCTAATATACCTATGGCTAACATAGCATAGCAATATTTTTGGTCCCTAAAGGGGCTAAAATGGCGCCCTACTTGAGACTCACCAGGATTGGGAATCCTTGAGGTTCCCGGTTTGGACTGGTTCTTTACTCGAGGGAGCCCGAAGGGCTCCCTCCGTTCCTATGCAAATTCTTTATCTCGTTTTTGCGCGCTAAAATGATAAACGGGGGCGACCCTTCGGATCCGGATCCTTAGGATCCGTTCTTTGGATCCCTTGAGGCTTATTTTTTTATTAATATAAGATCTAAAAGAGTGCATGGATGCGGGGGTGAATCGGCCAGGGATCCGGCCCATAGGGCGGATGGATCCCTCCCCAGCCTCTCCTAGGCGCGATAATGAGAAAGGGGGGCGCGCCATTGGCGCGCCCCCCTCTTATACTTAGAAGATTATTGGCCCTTTAAAAAATGAAAAAAAGGAACGGAAACCCCCCGGGTTCGAGCCCCAAAAAAATTATGTCTTTAGTTTATCATCCTTATCATTTAGTTGACCCTAGCCCTTGACCTTTTGTAGGTGCTTCCGGTGCCTTTTTGTTTACATCAGGTGCAGTAATTTTATTTCATTATAGTGATTATAGATTAGCATTGATAGGGTTGTTGCTGATAGCAACGGCCGCGTCTGCCTGATGAAGAGATGTTATAAGAGAAGGAACTCATCAAGGACATCATACACAAATCGTTGTAAGAGGGCTAAAGTTGGGTATGCTTTTATTCATTCTTTCGGAAGTTTGTTTATTTTTTGCTTTCTTCTGAGCTTTTTTTCACAGTAGTTTAGCTCCAAGTGTTGAATTAGGTGGTGTTTGACCACCGCAAGGAATAGAGGCCTTAGATCCTTTTGCAGTGCCTCTTTTAAATACAACAATTTTATTAAGTTCAGGTGCTACAGTAACTTGAGCACATCATGCAATTATAGGGGGGCCAAAAACTATTGAAGGAGCTAACCCATCGAACGGGGATCCTTCGGATCCCGCGAAAATGCCATTTTTTTTTTCATCCAACCTAAGAACTAATGCAGTAATAGGGCTATTAATGACAATATTATTGGGAATAATATTTACAGGGTTGCAAGCATTTGAATATAAAGAAGCTTCATTTGCAATATCAGATTCTGTTTATGGTTCTACATTTTTTATGTTAACGGGTACTCATGGTCTACATGTATTAGTTGGGACTACCTTTTTAATTGTTTGTTTTTTTCGCCTTTTAGCAAATCAATTTACTAATAGTCATCATCTTGGATTAGAGGCGGCTATTTGGTATTGACATTTTGTTGATGTTGTTTGACTCTTCCTTTATGTGTTTGTATATTGATGGGGATCCTAGCCTTTTTGGATCCCTTAATATTTTAGTAAAGTGAAAGGAGAGAATCGAACTCCCACGAACAAAGCCACAGACTGTAGTTCTGCCATTAAACTACTTTCACCAGCGAAATTGCGGGAACCCCAAAGGGTTCCCTGTTTCATCTTTTTTAATTTGCCTAAAGAAGGAATTGAACCTTCTCCACTAAAGCTTCAGTTTAGTGCTCTACCATTTGAGCTATTTAAGCTGGGTTCAAGGGATCCTACGGATCCCCGTTCTCAATTAAAAGATTGAAGAGCCCCCTCCCCCTTTATATATACGGAAGGGGTTCCCGGACGGAGTCGCTTTACAAGCGACTCTGATCCGTTGGCATTTTTTTTTCATAGGTCCTTTTTCTGGTCTTATACAAGGTTCGGATATAAGGAAAGATGTATTTATTAGTTTTATTTTTGCCTTTCATTAATGCTTTTTTTCTTGGTTTTTTTGGTAGATTGATAGGAACAACCGGTAGTGGAATTTTAAGTACAATATGTATGGGAAGTAGCACACTAATTGCATTTTTTCTGGCTTATGAAGTATTAGTAAATGATGCCGTTGTTCATATAGAATTATATAAGTGGATTGAAAGTGAAATTTTTATAACTCATATTGGTCTCTTATTTGATACTTTAAGTGTTACTATGTTACTTGTTATTTCTAGTATTTCTACATTAGTTCATATCTATTCTACAAGTTATATGTCTGATGATCCACATGTACCCAGATTTATATGTTATTTATCTTTATTTACATTTTTAATGATGGTATTAGTTACTAGCGACAATTATCTACAATTATTTATTGGTTGAGAAGGAGTAGGAGTTTGTTCTTATTTATTAGTAGCCTTTTGAACTACAAGAATACAGGCAAACAAAGCAGCCATAAAAGCTATTGTAGTAAATAGAGTAGGAGATGTAGGAGTAATATTAGGAATGGTATTAATATATAAAACAATCGGTTCGTTAGATTTTTTAACATTCAATGGGGGGTCCATTGGGTCCGGAATAATGGATAGAGGTTATTCAGAGGGGCGCGCCAATGGCGCGCCCCTAGCCCCTTTTGCAATAATCGGAATCCTTTTACTAATTGGTTGCATTGGTAAATCTGCTCAATTAGGTTTACATACATGGTTACCGGATGCTATGGAAGGCCCTACCCCAGTATCTGCTTTAATTCATGCAGCTACTATGGTAAAAAGTAATTGCCGGGGGGAATATCGTAAGTTTCCCCATTTTAATTTCACTATATGCTGGAAAAATCTAAAACATGTGGTGCCAAAAAGGGGCGGGGAATAATCGGCAAGGATCCTTCGGATCCGCTCCTTTTGGGCAAAAGACCCATATGCCCGTTTTTGCCGTGGATTTATCAGCAGGTAACCACAAAAAATCTTTTTTAAGTGGAACCTCAGAGACTGTATGTGAAAAACTTAAAAAATTGGGTATGATGCCTCTATTTTAAAAGTTAAAGAAACAGTCCGAGCCAGGGCGAAAGCCCTGGGAGCAGGTGTTATATGGGCTACAAAAAGTACTTTAAAAAGTATTACACGGAAGGGGGCGATTCATAAGATCGGAGGGAGCCCTTCGGGCTCCCTCCGGCGCCTACGGCGCGCGAGCCCCCTCGTAGCTCGACATCTCAACATAAATGAACTGCTGGAGTGTTTTTAATGATAAGATCTTTTCCTTTATTCGAAAAGGCTCCTTTTACTCTTTTAATTATTACCATTTTTGGCGCTTTAACCGCCTTTTTTGCTGCCACTGTTGGATTAGTTCAAAATGATTTAAAAAAAGTTATTGCTTATTCTACATGTAGTCAATTGGGCTATATGGTTTTAATAATAGGAATAGAAGGATCACAAAATGTGGGTTTATTTCATCTTGTTAATCATGCATTTTTTAAAGCATTATTATTTTTAAGTGCAGGATCAGTCATACATAGTATGACGATTGATGAACAAGATATGAGAAAAATGGGTGGTTTAATACATTCTATACCATTTACATATACAATGATGTTAATAGGATCTTTTTCTATAATGGGTTTACCATATTTAACAGGATTTTATTCAAAAGATTTAATATTAGAATTAACATATTTTTGTAAAAATATGGCTATTCCAGATCGGGGTTCTATAGGATCCCCTGAACTGTATATACAAAAGGATCTGGGGGATCCGTACCCTGTACAGGCGTACGGTTTAGGCCCTTTTAGGGCCTCTGCTTTTGCTTTTTGATTAGGTACTGTTGCTGCTCTATTAACTGCTTTTTATTCAATAAGATTAGTTTACATAACTTTTATTATTACTCCTAATTCTCCCAAAGAATCTCTTATTAGTTCTCATATAAATATTGTGGATAAAAGAGTATTAACAGTGTTAAGTTTATTATGTTTTGGAGCTATATTTGTTGGATATCTTATTCAGGATATTTTAATAGGAGACATAGAACACCCAATAGTACCACCGTTCGTAAAAGTAATGCCAACTTTTATGGGATTATTTGGAATGGGTTTATGTTTATGGGCCCAACGAGCTAGCTCGTTGCTCCCCCTTTACCGAGGTAATCCTTTAGGTTCCTCTTTTTTACTTTCAATATATTCTTTTTTATCCGGGGCATGACAAGGTGATCATCTTATAAATAAACTGGTCGCGATTCCTCTTTTTAGTTTTGGTCATTGAGGAATTTATAAAACTCTTGATAGGGGCTGGCTGGAACTTTTTGGACCTCAAGGGATAAGTACGATAGCACTCCGTGTTTCACAATTTATTAGTAACTTACAATCAGGGGTTATATCAAGATATGCTTTAGTTTTTTTAAGTTTTACAATTATATTTGCGGCCCTTTGGGCCGGGGAACCTCCAAAGGGCGGGGGGGCGCTTTAAGCGCCCCCCCTTTCCAAATCTAAAATAATGTCTATAAACTATTGTGAGTCTTTTGAATCCTACGCGGCCCTTGGGGCCGGGGAATCCCAGGGGGGGTCCTTCCGTTCCCCCCGCGCTACTCCCCTTGAGCGCCGAGAAAATGAATAATCCTCGAGATTTTTTAAATCCAATGATATCAATGATCACCCAGTTCGTTCCGATACTGGTGATCACTCTTGCAATATTTATTATTCTTTTAAGAACGCCTCAGAGGCGGAATATATATATAGCCTTTTTTGCAACTTTGATCGCCTTTTTTATTACAAAGGACCCTTCGGGTCCCTCCTATGGGTCTCCCTTTCCCCTTTACGATCCTATGGATCCTATGGTTTTATCGACGGGCGGATCCTTCGGATCCCCGAATATAGATAATAACGGGGGGGGGTCTATAGGACCCGGGGGGCGCTTTTGGTACCCTATGAACACGGTGCCTTGGACAGCCTTAGGCCCCCAAAAAGTATTTTTTGGGGCGAATCTTTCTAATATTTTTTCTAATTATTTTTTTTTTAATTTTGCAATGGGCGCCTACGGCGCGGAAATTTTAGGACTAAAAGAAGGTACTCCTTTTGGATTAACATTTGGTATGATAAAAGAAAATACATATTGAGTCAGTGAATGTGTTATCTTGTTAAGTTTAATGGGATTATTATTCTTGACAAACGAAAAGGGGTCCGGATTAGCCTTGATTTTAATAGTCGGATTAGGGGGTTTATTATTAATAGAATCTGCAAATTGGCTTACGATTTATTTAGCTTTGGAGTTTCAAACATTAGCATTGTTTATTTTAGCGGGATCCAGAGGATCCCCCGGCGCCTACGGCGCGCCCCCAGAAGGAGGGTTAAAATATTGAATATTGGGGGCTATGTCTTCTGGGTTTTATTTATTTGGATGTGCTTTATATTTTGGATTGACGGGATCCGAGGGATCCCTCGGAACAATATTATCTGCAACATTAGAGACAACAAATATAGAACTAAGACAGGGATCATTAGGATATTTATTTATAACTGTTGCAATCTTATTTAAATTAGCAGCAGCTCCTTTTCATATGTGAACTCCTGATGTTTATGAAGGGGCTCCCACACCAACAACAGCATTAATTGCCATTATTCCAAAGTACGTAGCATTTGTGCTACTAACAAGCCTTGTAATAACTTCAAAATTGCTTTTATCAGTGGCAATAATTTCTCTAATTGTTGGAGCGTTTGGTGCTTTAAATCAAACCAGAGTTAAAAGACTTCTTGCTTATAGTGGAATAGGACATATTGGCTTTATACTAATAGGAGTGTCAGCAGGGACATATGAAGGCCTGCAGGCCAGTTGAACGTATATGGTCGTCTATCTTACGACCACTTTAGCTTCTTTTACAGTGATTTGTACACTAGAAGAAGGGGGGCCGGGATCCGAAGGATCCCGGCCCCCTCAAGAAGAATATCGGCCCAAAAAAATACTTTTTTGGGGCCAAAAGGCGGCGAAAAGGGGGAACCTTATGGTTCCCCGAAGAGGGCCCTTGGACGGACCCCGGGGGTCCGATCCAAAGGATCCCCCCTTTAGTAATTATAATTTAGTTAGAAGGCTCGTCGATTTAACTATATTATCAAGAGGACATCCTTATTTGGCCTTCTCCTTGGCTGTAATTTTTTTATCATTAGCAGGTATACCCCCATTATTGGGATTTTTAGGAAAATGATTTATATTAGTTGGATCTATTAAAATAGCTTTTTCCTCTTCACTACCTATTTATTATTTAGTTGCTCTTTTTGCAATAATATGTACATGTGTTTCTGCATTCTATTATATAAGAATAGTGGCTACAATCTATTTCAATTTTACAAGACCATTAATTAAAACTAAAACTCCTCTTTCTTTTATTTTAACATGAGAATCAATATTATACGGGATCCAACGGGTCCCCGGGGCTTCTTTCGGAGGCGGTAAATCGATATTAATAAGTATATATATATATTTTATTCTTTTTATTATTATTTGTCCACAACCTTTGTTATTAATGTCTCATGAAGCTAGGGGGAACCCGTAGCGCGGGGGAATCCGCGATCCGATGGACCCCCGGGGGGCTCGCGCCCCCTTCGTCTTTTCCTTTCCGGGATAAGAGGGGGAATCCATCGGATTCCCCCGAAAAGGGTTAGGCCGGGGGAATCCATCGGATTCCCCCGGGGGTCTCTCCGTCATTAAGTGTAAAAGAAGAAAAATAATAAAGACAACGAGTTAATAGGCCTTGCACCAGCTATTTAATAAAGAGTTCGTAATAGTTCACTCGATAAATTATTTTTCTTTTAAAATTTTGGTGGCTTAAAAAAAAATAAAAGGAGGAATCCAGAGGACTTCTCCGCAATAAAAAAAGGAGAACGGAAGGACCCCCGAACGGGGGGGTCCTTCCTTCCCCCCGCCATCTTTGGGCGGGTCCTCCATTTCAAAAGAATTCCAAAAAAATTCCGAAACTATGAAAAGAAAAACCCGAGACGGAGGATGGAGCCATAGGCGCTTCCCGCCGTAGCCCCCCCCCGTTTTTTGGTTTTTTTTATTGGTAGCAGAACGTATAGTAAAAAATAAAAATTCGAAAAGAAAAATCTATAGAGATAATGCGAACATGAGTAACGAGGGATCTGTAGGATCCGGGCCTAAGGTTTCCAAGGGGCATTTTTGGCCCCGGGTGAACCAGTCCCTAATAACTAAATAAAAGGGGGGAGTCCATCGGATTCCCCTTTTTTTATATTTTTAGCTACGGGGTTTTAATCTAAAATACTGATTAATAGCCCAGGAAATAATTAGAATTTATATGACTGTACTAAAATCTAACAAAAGTGGGCAAAAAAAAAAGGAGAATTATTATTAAGGAACTCGGCAAGTTACACGTGTAAGATTTCGAGAAACGTGAAAAACCCTTTATGAGAAGGAAGCTTCCAAAAGAGTTTTTTTAAGATAAAAGGGAGCCTCGCCTGTTTACCAAAAAGTGCGACATGAAGATATAAATATTAAAAGAGCCAAAAAAGAGCTATTCCTAGTCATGGAAGGTGTCAACTGCACCATGCAAAAGTCTTTTGGGTTTTGTTTGAAGCTGTGTAGAAATGTACAATTGTTTTTCAACCAGAAAAAATAATTGGCTAGACAAAAAAAAATAAGAGACTACATACAGAAACTCAGTATTAGACGAAAAACAGGCAGACCCCTAGAGAAGACAGAAATCTGGTATAGGGTCAGATTGGAGTAGCTAAAAAAGTCCTTTTTGTGCTTTTTTTTTGACTGCGGGCCCCCCCCATTCATTTGTAGCCATCTCCCAACGTAGACTGAGAGTCAAATTAGGAAAAAATCCCGCCCTTTTGGGGCGTTTTTTGTAATATTTATATAACATGGTAAGCCCAAAGGGGGGATCCTTCGAATCCCCCTGGGTAAAAGATACAGATTAAGCTAATTACGTTTTTAAAAAGATAAAAAATGGAAAAGTAGCCCACTTCTGAACGTGTCAAATAGGAACGAAACCCAAAAATATATCTATCAGCCCCGAAAGGCGGGGCGGGGTTTTGAAAAAGGGATTAAGAAAAAATCATTGGATTTCGAAATCCTACGGATCGGACCTTGGGGGCGCTAGCCTGCCGTCGGCGCCCCGGACGATTTTGATGTGGTAGCCCGAAGCATTGAGAGATGCCCGTCGGGTTAAGGGTGGGGGAAAATGAAAAATCGACCTATCACCATCATAGTTTTCAGCTATTAACGCAAAAGCTTCGTATTGAAAATGATGCCTGCCCAATGATTGTATCTGAAAGGAAAGAAGGGGGGGGGCGCCGGTCGTAGGCGCCCCCCTGAGTGCTTAGCTTTCTATAAGGACAATTGAATGGCCGCGGTAACTCTGACCGTGATAATGTAGCGAAATCACTAGCCAGTTAATTGCTGGCCTGTATGAATGGCTAAACGAGGGCTCCACTGTCTCAATAATAAACCTAGTGAAATTGAAATAACAGTGAAGATGCTGTTTAGGAATTCTAAGACGAGAAGACCCCATTGAGCTTTACTATTAACTTGTATTGCCAGAGCAATAAAGGGAACCCCAAAGGTTCCCGGGATCCAACGGATCCCTTAGGTACCCTGTCCTTTGCTTCATAATAAAATTGTGAAGACTAAGTGGAAAAAGATAAAACAAGGGATTAAAAAAAACGGGTCTCTGGGCCCCGGCTCTCAAAAGGCCCCTTGGCTTCTTGTCCCAATTTATATGAAAAACCACTCTTTTTATTAAGATTACTGTCTAAAACCGTACAAGTAAGATAGTTTGGTTGGGGCGACCGCCTTCGAAAAAGTATCGAAGGCGCACATAAGATTAGTCCGGAGGGGGGTCCTACGAATCCCCCTCCCGGGGGCAATGCCCCAAAAAAGATTAGTTTGACTGAAAGGGCTACAACCCGAACAGGCGCCGGGGGATCCGGGGGCGCGCCATGGGCGCGCCCCCGGATCCCCCTTTAGGCGGGTCATAGTGATCCGTTGTTATATTGTGGGATTGACAACGATCAACGAAGAAAAGTTACCATGGGGATAACAGCGTAATATCGTTTAAGAGTACCTATCGCTGACGATGTTTGCGACCTCGATGTTGAATTGTGATATCCTGGAGGTGCAGCAGCTTCCAAGGGTTGGACTGTTCGTCCATTAAAATCATACATGATTTGAGTTCTGTGCGACGAGAAGTCATATATCACAATGCAGTGAAATTCTGCTACTCTTTACCTCTTGAGGTAAATCTATTACCGGACCAGAAATTGAAAAATTTTTGTTCTTAGCAGGTAAGACAATGTAAACTTTTAAAAAGTTGCTAGGTTAGCACTCTATGGCTAATGAAAGGGAATCTGTGTAAGCCCCATGAGTAAGCCAAATTATTGGACTCTTAATTTGGCAAGAGGGTAAATTGCTTTTGGAGTATAGCAGGAGCCTAAGGAGAGCGTAATGTGTGATATATGAAACTCGGTAAACCTGATAATCGGACCCATCGTTTGGGGGTCCTTTTTCGTCTTATAGTAACAAATGGACGTAATGATTAGCAGGTAAAAGATTGCTTAAAAAGCAAATGCCATTTTGGAATTAGGTGAATAGCATGTAAGGCCCTAAAAGGGCTTGAATTAATTGTAAATTGAAAGGTTACTGACTTAAGCAAACCATTGAATTGTGAACTGAGTTCGTCGGAACGACCGACGTTCCGACACCAAAAAAAACGGCGGGGCCGCGCCGTAGGCGCGCTAGCCAGCCAGCCAGCCAGCCAGCCAGCCAGCCTACCCCCCCGGGGTCCTTCCTACGGATCCCTATAGTATGAGGGGTAAAGAGGGATCCAACGGATCCGGCAAAGGAATTCGCTTATAATTGCTTTTAAAATTAAAAATTTGGTGATTAAGACAATAAATGGTGTGAGCCGTATGACAGGAAACTGTCCCGTACGGTTCTGGGGGTATACAGGGAATCCGATGGATTCCCCCGAGTGCCCCAGTAGACCGGCGTGAGCCAGGTCGGTTTCTATCTAGAATTCAAAAATAAACAAAGACCAGTTTACCTTCTAGTACGAAAGGATCGAAGGGTTTATATCCTCTGGTGATTCAATCCGAACACGAGATCTTAGAAGGTCTTTTGGGGGATTTTTTGGTTCCCGTTGTTGAGTAGCTACGATATAAAGAATAATTGCTGAATGCAACTCAAGTAAGAAATCTTTGGTTTGAAAATTTTTAGTTGCGGGCGGGTCCGATCCTACGGATCGCCCGGGCGCCAACCGTCGGCGCCCCCCCTCCTGGCTAAAAAATTTGTTTAAAAACAATTGGGGTAGATCACCCCGGTTTGGCGGGATCTTTTTGATCCCCCGAAGGATGGACAGCGGCGCCATTGGCGCCCCTTAGTGAATAACCATTTCACAAATTGTTTTTTGTCCTTAAATCGGGCGAATCCTTCTGATTCCGCCCTTTTGAAAATCCTTTGATTTTGAGGAAGGTTTAAAGCTAGTGGCACTTTTAATACATGCTAGTCAAACGGGGAATAAAAATTTTATACAAAACCCCGTGGCAAACAGGTGAGTAATGTACCGATTTTGCCCAAAAGTGAGGGGAAAAACCCCCTACGGACGATCCCCAGGATCGTCCGGGGGGGGGGTCCTACGGATCCCCCTCCCCTTGATAATTGAGGAGACCCACCTCAGGCGTCCGTTTACTTTTGGAGAGATCGGAATTCGTATTAGACGAGGGAAATTCCGATAACGGGAGCAACGAGCTAGCTCGTTGGGCCAAAAAAAAGATTTTTCCTCTGTTAATGATGCGTAGCTGAGAGGTCACAGTTATACTGAAACAAGGATAACCGCGCTAATGCGCGCCAGCAGTAGAGAATTTTGGGCAATCAACGAAAGTTGGACCCAGAGATGTCGCTTTTTTTGGGGGTTGGGGGATCCGGGGCGATCCTTCAGATCGCCGGGTCCCTTTCCCCCACTTTTCAAGTCCGTCAAAAAGACGTGCCAGCAGACGCGGTTATACGTCTGGACTAAGTTTTAGCCAAAAAACAGGCGTAAAGTGTGAAGAGGGTGAACGAAAAAGAAGGCGCGGTTTTTTTAAAAGAATCCCGTTTTTATGTAGAGAAAAAAAAAGGTAATTGGAACTTTTAGGTATTGGTGAAATAATTCGATCTAAAAAGGAACACCGGAGACGAAAGTTAATTACCAAAAAGTTCTGTCGCTTTTTTCACGAAAACATAGGGAGCAAACAGGATTAGATACCCTGGTAGTCTATTGTTGTAAAAGCTGATCTAACGCGGCAAAAATTTTATGTCGCCTTGATAACTCGAAAAGATTCCGCCTGAATAGTACGACCGCAAGGTTGAAATTCAAAAAATTTGGCGGTTCACTAATCCAATTAGAGGAGCGTGTAGTTTAATGCGATGATCCGCGAATAACCTTACCAGAACTTGAATAAAAGGAATAGATAGGGATCGTAAATCCCGGGGCGCCAACCATTGGCGCCCCTCCTTTTACAGGTATCGCACGGCCGTCGTCAGTTTGTGTTGTGAAACTTTTTTAACGAACTTAACCCCTTTTTTAGATAAAAAGGGGGCAAAAAGAGGGGAAAAAATCTTTTTTTACCAGCAGGGGCGCCTCTGGCGCCCCCCCCCCTTTTTTATCTTTTTTTTGGGATGACGTCAGGTCCTCATGGTCCTAATGTTCTGGGCGCGGGGCTCGGGGGGGGGATCCTATGGATCCCGGCGCCCCCCCTCCCCCGCCATGCGCTACAATCTTTTCTACAAAAATGAATATTCTTTTTTTTAATTCTTTTTAATATGAAAGTTCGGAGAAAGACCTGAAAAGTTCTTTTGAAGTTGGATTTAATAGTAATCGTAAAGTAGAGCGTTACGGTGAATATGGCTCTAGTGTTCGTACAAATCGCCCGTCAACTTGGCCGAGTTTTAAATGTTGAAAAAACTTAAAAACTTTTTAGTATATATCGAGGGATCCTTTGGATCCCGCCAACCTCGTTTGGTGTCTTACCTTCGTTTTTCAAAAAAGCTTTTTATATTTTTAGACTTTCGAAATTAGGTTGAGTAAGTCGTAACAAAGCAAGAGTACTGGAAAGTGTTCTTGACTAATCATTTTTTTACTCGAGGGGCGCGCCATTGGCGCCGGGGGCCCGTAGGAAGGACCCCGGGGGGGCTAGCTAGCGCGCCAATGGCGCGCCCCCTTCCTTTGGATCCCCCAAAAAATGTCTCATTTCTAATATAAACGATCCGGATCCTTAGGATCCGGATCGGACCCGCCGTTCGGGGGTCCTTCCTTTGGATTCCCCCTATGGTCCTGTAGTTCAGATGGTAAAACAAAGGTCTGCAAAACCTTTTTCGGTAGTTCAAATCTACCTGGGACCTTTTCAAAAAAGGGAGGGCGATCCGTAGGATCGGACCCCGGCGCCGTAAACGCGCCGGCCCTTCGGGCTCCCCCCCCCTTTTGCCAATCTTTTTTGGGTATTTTTACAGGTGATAGATTAGAGGTAGATTACTTGCTTTGGGTGTAAGTGGCACAGGTTCAAATCCTGTTCATCTGAAGATATTTTAGGAAAAAAGAGTGGGATGCCAAAAAGCCATTAAAATGGCGGGGGCACCCCATTGAATCCAATTAAAATACCAGCTGTCAATATTACTAGTCCTAAACTTAACGGTAAATAAGTTTTTCATAATAATTTCATTAATTGATCATATCTTATTCTTGGAAATGATGCTCTTGATCATATAAAAAAGAGTATAAAAATTGAAGATTTTGTAAAAAATCAGAGGGATCCTTTGGATCCCGCTATCTGTTCAAAAATTGAGAAAGCTTCGGGCGCCGTAGGAGCCCCATCGAACGGGGGCAATCAGCCCCCGAGAAAAAAAATAGTCATCATACAACTCATTAATATTATATTTGAATATTCTGCTAAAAAAAATAATGCAAAGGATAATGACGAGTATTCTACATTAAATCCTGAAACAAGTTCTGATTCTCCTTCAGTTAAATCAAAAGGGGCTCTTGCTGTTTCAGCTAAACTAGCAACCATAAACATAATAGCTGCTGGAAATAAAGGTATTATAAGTCAAACAGATCTTTGACTTATAACTATTTCAGAGATATTTAAGGATCCGACACAAAGAATTACGGATATTATTATTAATCCTATTGCTACTTCATAACTTATCATTTGTGCGGCACATCTTATTGCTCCTAAAAAAGGATATCTTGAATTACTAGCTCAACCTGATAATAAAATTGCATATACACTTATTGAAGATATAGCCAAAAAATATAAAACTCCTACATCTAGATCACTTAAAAAAACACCTTGATCCATTGTAACAATTGCTCAAGCTAAAATTGCAAAGGTAAAAGAAATTATAGGAGCTATATAGTATAAAAATTTATTTGCCTGACTAGGTATTATTAACTCTTTTGTTAATAGTTTTACCCCATCTGCTATTGGTTGTACTAGACCCCAAGGTCCAACTATCGCAGGACCTTTTCTATTTTGCATTAACCCCAAAACTTTTCTTTCGGCCAATGTTAAATAAGCGACTGATAATAATAATGGCACAAATATTATTAATAATTTTATTGTTACTGTTATATAGCTGTATATAGTCATTTCTTATATCCCTGTCAAGGGGGGCCTTGAAAAAACCCTGCTTGTTGAGGGGATAATAAGTGACAACAGGGTATTTATTAGTATCTATTATTCTATTTACAACTGGTGTTTCGGGAATAATAATAAATAAAAACAATATTATTTTAATTTTGATGTCTATTGAACTAATTTTATTAGCTATTTCTTTTTTATTAATAGTATATTCAGTAACATTAGATAATTTATTAGGAATTATATTTTCTCTTATGGTTTTAACCGTAGCGGCGGCGGAATCCGCGATCGGATTAGCTATTTTAGTAGCTTATTATAGATTAACAGGAACTATTACAATTAAAGCATTAAATTTATTAAGAGGTTAAATTATTATTAGATAAAATGGGGTTTTTCGAGAGCTTCGACGGTAGAAGCCCCTCTTTTTAGTATAAAAAAGCTCAATTCTCCTTAATCCCCCAAAAGAGCCTTAAGGCTTTTTATAAAAAAGGGACCCGCGGGTCCCTCCTTTGGATCCCGCTTCCCTGTGAAAGTAGCTTAAAAGGTATAGTGGCGCCTTGATAAGGCGCGGGATACAGGTTCAAATCCTGTCTTTCATAATCCAAAACATTATTTTTGGGAACGGGGCGATCCAAAGGATCGGGCCCGATCGGACCCGCGGGCCCCCCCCTTTTGGGGGTGGGGGGCGATCCTTCGAATCGCCCGGTTCCGCCCGGGGCGCCTTAGGCGCCCCTTCCCGTCTGGCTGGGTAGACTAATGGTAAGTTACTGGGCTCATGTCCCATTGATTTAGGTTCGATTCCTAACTCAGCCAAGGGCGCGCCGTAGGCGCGCCCTTCATTGGTTTTTATATTAGGGGGTAGTTAAACAGGAAAAACCTTAGAATTTGGCTCTAAAGTTGTGGGTTCGAGCCCCACTCCCCTAGCAGGCGCTAGGGGGGCTTGAAGCCCCCCGCCTTCCTTTTTAGATTGATGGCAGAATGGTTTATGCGGCTCCCTGTAAAGGAGTGTTTTTTACAATGTAGGTTCAAATCCTGCTCAATCTACTAAAATCCAAGGGCTTAATTGTTTTGGAATATAAAATGAGATTAAGAAAGACAGGGTTATTAGAGCCCGTAAACGGTATTATTGATCTTCCTACTCCAAGTAATATTAGTTATTGATGAAATTTTGGTTCATTATTATGTCTTTGTTTAGGTATTCAAATATTAACTGGTGTTTTATTGGCAATGCATTATCGAAGTGATGTTAGTTTAGCTTTTTCCTCTGTTGCACATATTGTTCGTGATGTTAACTATGGTTGAATTTTAAGATATGTTCATGCTAATGGGGCATCTTTGTTTTTTATTTGTGTTTATTGTCATATTGGTAGAGGGCTTTATTATGGTGGATATAGTCGTGTATTAACTTGAATTGTAGGTGTTTTAATATTTTTTATCATGATGTTAACTGCTTTTATTGGCTATGTTTTACCTTGAGGACAAATGTCTTTTTGAGCGGCTACTGTTATAACTAATTTAGTTTCAGCCCTTCCAAGTGTGGGAAGTTCTATTGTTGAATGAATTTGAGGGGGATTTAGTGTGTCTAATTGTACTCTTAATCGTTTTTTTAGTTTACATTATTTATTACCTTTTGTTTTAGTTGGTCTTGTATTGGCCCATTTATTAACTTTACATGAAAAAGGCTCAAACGAGCCGTTAGGGCTCGTTGGTTTGTCTGATAGAACTGCATTTCATGTTTATTTTACTATAAAAGATATACTAGGATTTTTAATACTTTTTTTAATTCTCGTAATAATTGGAATAGAACCTAGAATAGAAACATTATTACAAGATCCAGAGAATTTTATTCAAGCCAACCCCTTAGTTACACCTGTTCACATTCAACCTGAATGATATTTTTTATTTGCTTATGCAATTTTAAGATCAATTCCTAATAAACTTGGAGGTGTTTTAGCCCTATTTGCAAGTATTTTGGTTTTATTATTAATGCCAATATTAGATCGTTCTAAAATAAGAAGTTTAACATTTAATCCAACAGGTAAATTCTTTTTCTGATTTATTGTTGGTGATTTTATTATTTTAACTTGAATCGGATCGGCTCCCGCTGGGGCCGATCCCTATGTTTTAATAGGTAGAATCGCTACTATATTTTATTTCGGTTATTTTCTTGTATTAGTCCCCCTATTAGGATATCTTTCTAATTTATTTTATGAATATAATGGAACATCATAGAAACTACTATGAAAAAAGATCCGGCCCCCTTTTTATTTGTAGTGAAATAAGGAGTTTTTAAAGAAAAAAGGGCCCCGGGGGGGCCGGGATCCGAAGGATCCCGGGGTCCCCCTATTTGTTTATTTTGTTGTATTATAGTTTTTCAAAACAATGTCTTTTTTATTCCAGTGCCCTTTCAAGTTAAAGGAAGGGACCGATCTGTAAGATCGCCCCCCGGGGTCCTTCCGTTGGATCCCCTTCGAAAAAAAAAGAGTATTCTTTGGGGCCCAAAAAGTTGTTTTAATGGAACGGGGATCCGAAGGATCCGGCGCCCCTTTTTCATTTTATTTAACTAGAATATTGGTAAACTAAAAAGGCGCCAAAGTTATAAGGAGGCTTTAGAATTTTTCAAAAGAAGTTTTTCAGGGCCCGTAAGGGCCCTATAGCCCCGGGACGGATCCGCCCCCACTTTTTTGGGTCGATTTTTGATTGTAAATATAATTGAAAAAGGGGTATTAAAAAAAAGGACGGGGGCGCGCCATAGGCGCCGGGGGCCCTTGGATCCCCCGTATTTAAAACCCCCCGTCCTATAGTGCGAAAAAAAATAAGGAATTTTGGATAACTTCTAAAATAAAAGCAGGGCAAACGCCTGCGAAAAAAGCTAAAAGGACCATAGAAGCTGTAATATAAAATTCTCTTCTATTTACATCTCTAGAAAAAGTTAACAAATTTCCGGGAACACCAAAAGTAATTCTATTTGCAAAATAAAATGAATAAACTGCAGATAATATTACACCAGAACAAACAAAAACACCAACCATAGGGTTTCAATTAAAACTGGATAAAATAGATAAATATTCTCCAACAAAACCACTACTTGGCGGCGCAGCGATATTAGCAAGAGAAGTCATTATCATTATAGTTGCTCAGATAGGCATAGAAATCGATAAACCTCTATAGTATTTTATTAATCTAGTATGATGTCGGTCATATAAAATAGTGACAAGAATAAATAATAAAGAGCTAACAATCCCATGTGCTAACATAATAAAAATAGAACCTGTTAAACCAATAATGTCGTGAGTGACTAACGTTATTGAAGCTAAACCCATATGAGCTACAGATGAATAGGCAACAAGTCTTTTAACATCAATTTGACGGCAAGTTCCAAAAGACCCGTAAACTATTCCAATAATTCCCATCGCTATAATGGCAGGAGCTAAATTTTGAGCTCCCAATGGTAAAATAGGTCAAGATAATCTAACTAAACCATAACCACCTAATTTTAACAAAATTCCTGCTAGTAATACAGAACCAGCAACTGGGGCTTCAACATGTGCTTTTGGTAATCATATATGGAAAGGAAAAATCGGTATTTTTACTGCCATTGCTAAGAAAATTCCCAAAAACAGGCGTTCTTGCAGATTCTCCGGAACAATGTAATTAGAGCTTACAAGTGTCAAATAATCGGTTGTTCCATGTATATTATACAAACTAAATAAACATAATAACATTATGACTGAACCTATTAAGGTATAAAAAAAAAAATAATAAGCAGCTTGCATTTTTTCTTCTCTTGATCCTCATATTCCTAATATTAAATACATTGGAATTAATACTCCTTCAAATAAAATATAAAACCAAAATATATCTAATACAGAAAATACAGCATATAATAAAAATTCTAATACTAACATACAAATTAGAAAACTTTTTACTAAATATTTTATAGAATTTCAACTAATCAAAATAGAACATGGAACTATAAACGCTGTTAAAATTAAAAAATAAATGGATATACCATCCACTGCAAAAACTAAAGGACCCCCCATTATAATTGGTAAAATTTTATCTGGCCCTTCTATTCAATCAATTTTCATCAAAGGGGTTAATCCCCCTTCTTGATCTAATGATAACCATAATATTATAGTGCCAATTAAGGAGAAAAAAGATCAAAATAAAGCAATTCTTTTAAGGGAGCCGGGGGCGATCCTACGGATCCGGATCCTTAGGATCCTCCTTCCTCTAATAGATCCCCTTATGGATCCCGCTACCAATAAATGAAAAACACCCACAAAAGGGGGAAGGAATAATAGTGTTGAAAGTACTCAATTCATTCTTCTTATATCTTCCTTAGGGGGCGCTACGCTACGCTACGCTACGCTAGCCAGCCGGCGGCGCTCCGAAAATATCTAAGCTATCACTTCTTAGAGTTGTTTCGCGTAAAGTCTCTGAGGTTACAATAACACCAAGCAAAAAAAAACAAAAAAGAATGGAAAAAATAACTTGGGGTATGGGGCGCCGACGGTAGGCGCCCGGGGCCTTTTTAGGACCCGCCCGCCGCCTGCCGCCTTGTGGGTGTCTGGCTGGGGTGAGGTGAGGTGAGGTGAGGTGAGGTGGGGGGTCCTTGAGATTTGTTCGATTTTCTTTGTTTTTTCGGCTCCAAAAGAATACCCAGGGGCGCGCCTATGGCGCGCTAGCCCCCCCTAGGGTCCAACCCTATGGATAGCCTCCAATGGTGTTTTTTGGTTACCTGCTAATAGTCCCCTTTTTCTAAAAAAAAGCCGAAAAAACGGAGGGGGGGCGCGCCAACGGCGCGCCCCCCGTCTTTTTCTTGATTCACAAATTTCCTTTTGAATTCTTGGCCAGATACGGCCGGGGATTTTTTAGCATATTGCGAAATTAATTTTTAAATTAAGCACGTTATTGAAAAAAAGGGCGCCGACGGTTGGCGCCTCCGGCTATAACAAACCTCTGGATGCAGGCCTTTTACCGCTTAGTTTGGACTTTATCTTCTATCTAGTAATGAAAAACAAATAAAAAAGAAGGGACAAATAAAAAATTAAAAAGAATCCCTTTTAATTAGAAAAAAATCTTTTATTCTTTTTTTATTTCTATTTGTTAAAGGTGTAGAAGTTGTTTGGCTCTCCATAATCGAAAAAAAGATCTTAGATCATTTTAAAAATTCAATTCTTTTTTTTGTTTTTAATTTCTCACGTTCAAGTATTTTTATTAATTTTTTTAAAGCGTTTGTGTTGGAGAGTTTAAAAATAAAAGAATTTTTTCGTCGTAAGGGCATTGAAAACGTAGGGTTTTGTATCTTAAAAGGGGGATCCAACAGAAGATCCTTCTCCGGAGCCCGATGGGCTCGGGGCAGACAGCCCGTCCTTACTATGTGTCCTCCAAAGTAGCTTTTAATAATTAAAAGTGCTATTTTATTGTTGTGCTCAATGGAAATATTCAAACGCGTACCGCCTGGTACACTTCAATTTGGGTTTATAAAAGGAGGGGCGCTATTAGGACGCGCCCCGATCCCCACAGAAAAGTTTAATCGGGGAACCCGATGGCGGGTTCCTCCTATCTTAGACCCAAAACTTCTCTTTTTTCGGGATCCAAAGGATCCCCCCGCGAGTGTTTTAAATCGTTTATGAAACATTTGAAAAGAACAAGTTGTTTCAAAAAACCCGGATAGTCAAGCATCGAGATTAAAATTATCCAAATCTTTTGCATTTGTTATACGGGGAGGGGGGCCTAGTTCTAATATTTTTATTGCCGGGACTCCCCAGGCGCCCCCTGGATCCCTTCCAATCACCGAAAGCGTTTTTAGAGCCCCCTTTTCCTTCAGAAAAAAAATCAAATTTTTCAGACGGGTCTCGTCTCTAACATGGTATCTAACTGATCCTTTTCTATCGAATGTAATAGACCCAAATCCCAATCTTTTTCTTAGAAGATAACCAGTTGCGCCTTCTTTTGGGCCTAAAATTAATTCAAATTCTAGGATCAGGGGCGCTGCAAGCTCCCGGGACCTTGACGGGGGGCCTGCGGCCGGGATCCTTTGGATCGGACTCGCCCCTTGGGGATCCTTCTCCCCTATTTTATATGTAAAAAAGGAGGAAGAAAAAAGGAGTCATTGAATAAAAAAATAGCTGTTGGGAATTTTTAGGTGTGCCGGAAGAATGGGGTCTATAAGACCCGGGGGGGGCCCTTCTGGTTTCCTCTCCCGCCGTATGCCTTTTTTAGCTCCAGTTATTTTAAATACACCTGCACCTTCCATCAGCCCTACGACTCATGATGAAAAAAAAGAATAAAACAGGGGCGCCTGGGGCGCCCCCCTGCAAGAGATGAGACCATAAAAAGGGGATCCATAGGAAGGACCCGGGCTCCCTTTCGGGGAGCCTGCGGCGCCCCTCTTTGAGTCCCCGGGCCCCGTGGGCCTTGCTTTAATTTTAGGTGATCCAATTTGTTTATAATATTGAGTAAGATGGTTGGCAAATAAAAAAGGAGCGAAAAGGGCCCCTCTTTTTTCTTCGGGCGGGATCCAACGGATCCCCGGTTTTTTTGATTTCATTTTATAGATCTTCCACGTAAAGTCTCTGAGGATCTCAAAAGGGGCTGTAGAGGCAGACCTGCCTTTACTTTACTTTACTTTACTTTACCTTCCTTTTTTTAGATTTCCTGCGGATTTCCCTTTTTCTACTAAAAATTTTAGCAAAAAATATGGAAGGCAAGCTGTTAGCTTGCGCTTTTTTGCATATTAGATTATCTTTAAAGACCATATAGGGTAAAGAGTTTTCCCGCATACAGTGAAACGCTTTTTTTATAAAGGCCATCCAAAATTTGACCAAAAAATCAAAATAAATGTTGATATAAAATAGGATCACCCCCTCCAGCAGGATCAAAAAAGGTTGTATTAAAATTTCTATCTGTTAATAACATTGTGATTGCCCCGGCTAATACAGGTAATGATAATAATAATAATATTGCCGTTATAAAAACAGATCACACAAATAGAGGTATTCTACTCATAGTCATACCTGGTGTTCTCATATTCAAAACTGTAGTTATAAAATTCATAGCACCTAAAATTGAAGACAACCCTGCTAAATGTAAACTAAATATAGCCATATCCACGGATCCTCCTGAATGAGCTTGTATTGAAGCTAAAGGTGGATAACATTAATGTTGGTAACTTCAGTTAGAAAAAATAAATCTTTCGTTACACGCCAACCCTTTTCGAGTCGGATCGGACTATTCCTTTATCTTCGATGAGGGGCGATCCGTCGAATCGGGCCCGCGGGGGCCCCTTTTTTCTTTTTTTCCTTTTAATTTAACGTAGGAAGGAGACCTAACAAAAGAAATTGGACGGGGCCAAAAAGGTCCCCTGGGCGATCCTGCGGATCGGGAATCCCCTTTTTGTTTTCAAAGGGACGGAGCCGCCTATGGTGTCATCGTCCCGTACTCTTTTTGGCCAATTCGCGCTCGGCCCGAGCGGTCGTTTTTCTTTCGAGCAGAACGCCGGCGCTGCTCGCCCGGGGCTGCTTTACAAGCGGCCCCATATCAAAAAACCTTTGCCTCAAAATTACCTGTTAATCAATCAATATTTTTTCGGGACTAGGTCGTTTTGGATGTCGGATACAAAGGATCTCCGATGGTTTCCTTTTTAGGATTGACGAAAAAATTGGAAATTTTTGTTAGTTTAGGATCTTTAAGTATTTTACTGGCAATTTTTGGGGATCCGCCCTTTTGGCGGGGGTTCCCGATCCTTCGGATTTGTCCCCCCTTTTTAAAAATAAAAATACTTTTTTGTAAAAAGTCTATTCTCTTTAAATATTGGTATTATGAAACTTTTAGGGAAACCTTAAGGTTTCCCCTTTTTGGGCCAATATACTACTCAATTTTTTAATCGAAGATATTCTGCATTTAGTCTCTGAAGGGCCCTATGGGCCCTGGCGAGTTGTCCCCCTGTAAAAAGGATTTTTGCATGTGATCAATGGGGGGACGGAGCCGCCTAGCGCGCCTGCGGCGCGGGGGCCTTGGGCCCCCCCCAAGCATCTTTTTACATTGAGGATGTTCTCGCATCGAGCAAAATTTTCACCGAGCTATTACTAACTCGGGCGGCCTTTTTACCGTCCACCCTGTACCCGCACCTTGTTCTACTAAAGAAGAACCTAATAGTAAAAACAAAGCAGGTGGTAGCAATCAAAAACTTATATTATTTAATCTTGGAAAAGCCATATCTGGGGCTCCTATCATTAAAGGTACAAATCAATTTCCAAATCCTCCTATCATTGTGGGCATAACTAAGAAAAATATCATTACAAATGCATGTGCTGTTACTATTACATTATATAAATGATCATCTCCTAACATTGATCCTGGTGAAGATAATTCTAATCTAATCAACATACTAAAAGCAGTACCTATCGCTCCGGATAAGGCACCAAAAACTAAATATAATGAACCTATATCTTTGTGATTACAACTGAAAAACCATCTCACAAATGAAGTCATTTTTCTTGGCCCCTAAGGAGAATTGAACTCCTACCAACTGAATGAAAACCAATCGTCCTGCCATTAGACTATAGGGGCGGGAGAGTATAGGAAAAAAGGAGGGATAAATATAATTAAATGGGGCGGATCCTTAGGATCCCCGAAATGAAAAAAGTAAAAGATTCTATTCTCATTAAGGAAGGACCCCCTGAGCCCGGGTCCCTTTATGTCTTATACATCTTCCCTCCCTATTCAATCTATATATTTAGATAATGAAACAGCTTCTACTACTATTGGCATAAAACTGTGATTTGCTCCACAAATTTCTGAACATTGACCATAAAAAATACCAGGTCTTTTAATTAAAAACCCCGTTTCATTTATTCTTCCAGGTACTGCATCCATTTTTACAGCTAAAGATGGTACTGTTCATGAATGCAGTACATCTGCTGCTGTTATTAAAACTCTTACATTTGTATCAACAGGAATGATTAATCTATTGTCTACTTCCAATAATCTTAAATCCCCAAATTCTAAATCAGCTGTTGGAATCATATAACTATCAAATTCTAAATTTTTTTCTCCATAATCTTCGTACGAGTATGATCAATATCATTGATGTCCCGTTACTTTTATGGTTATATTAGCAGAAAACACTCCTTCATCCATTATATATAGCAACCTTAAACTTGGAAAAGCAATTAGAATTAATATAAAGGCAGGTATAAGTGTTCAAATAACTTCGATAAAAGATCCATCTAATTTATTTCAATAATAAGAATAATAGTTGCTCCCTAAAAGAATTCTAATAATTAATCATAAAACAACGCCAACAATAATAGTTAAAATAAACAAAATTTGATCATGTAACATTATTATTTCTTCCATAACTGGGGACCCTGCATCTTGAAATCCTAATTGTCAAGGCTCATTTGCATCTTTTATCATTTTCGAGGGATCCATTGGATCCCGTATTGTTAAAAGAGAAATATTAAAAAGAGGGGGATCCATTGGATCCCCAAAAAAGGCACAGCTAACATTTTTCATAAAGTCTTTCATTTCTTATCCCGGCAAGTCGTGAGGGCCCTAAGACATTGCCTGCATGGGGCTTATCCCGGTTACATACATCATCCGGGGGGGCTAGCTGGCGCGCCATGGGCGCGCTATAAAGAAGAATAACGATTTTCCTAAGGGGGGGGGCTAGCGGCCGCTAGCCCCCCCGGATCCCCCTTTTTTCCCTATAAACCCTCCAATCTATTTGCCTATATAATTAAATGGTATAATATCCGTTTTACAAGCGGGGTTTGATGGTTCAATTCCATCTATAGGTAACAATAGGGGATCCCCCCCTGCCCTGCCCTTTGGAGTTGAAGAAAAAGTCCGAGCCAGGGCCAAAGCCCTGGGCTATAGGGCCCGTAAGGGCCCTTTTACAAAAGGATATATTTTAATATTACCTGGTTTTGGAATAATATCCCAAATATTATCTCTTTTTTCATATAAAAAACAAATCTTTGGTTATTTAGGCATGGTCAAATAGGCCGGCCGGGGGAGCGCCTCTGGCGCCCCCCTTTCATTTCGCTATATGCCGAAAACACCAAAAGGGCTTTTTTTTAAAATTTTTTTAACGGGGAGCCGATGGCCGGGATCCAAAGGATCCCCCCTGTGAAAGCCCAAAGGGAAATCGGCAGGAAATCTAAAAAAAGGAAGGTAAAGTAAAGTAAAGGCAGGTCTGCCTCTACAGCCCCTTTTGAGATCCTCAGAGACTGTACGCGAAAAACTCGGGGGGGATCCTTTGGATCCCCCTTCGTTCCGGACCCAAAAAACGAATAAAAGAGGGGTGTTAGTTAAACTGGTATAACCATAGTTTTGCAAGCTATTATTATAGGTTCGAGTCCTATACACTCCAGAGGGGGTTTCAAACCCTCTGTCTTCGAGATTGATCCACTCGGATGGACCCCGATATATTTGCTGTTGTGATGCAATTGGTAGACATGATGGATTTAGGCTCTGTCTCTTGTAAGTTCAACTCTTACCAACAGCCTAATTTTTATCGACCCGAAGGGTCCAAACGCTTGTTTTCGCGATATAAGATGAATCCAGAATTTAAAACGATTTTTTTTTCGACCTTGTTAGGGGTCAGCATTATTTTACTTTTAGTTTTTATATCATTCACACTTGGTAATTCAAGAATAGGACTCACAAAACCAGATTCAGAAAAAAGTTCAATATATGAGTGTGGGTTTGATCCTTTTGGAAAGATAAGAACACCTTTTACAATAAAATTTGTATTAGTTGGAATATTATTTATGATATTTGATATAGAAATATCTTTTTTATTTCCTTGAAGTATTGTATTTAATCAACTTAATCTTTTTAGTTTTTGAATTGTATACACATTTTTGATTGTTTTAACCATAGGTTTGGCCTATGAATGAATAAAAGGTGGTCTTGAGTGAGATTAATTGGTAGGGGCGCCGGGCGATCCGAAGGATTATGCAATCCGTAGGATCGGGCCCCGGGGGACGATCCGTAGGATCGGGCCCCGCAAAAAATA